GAATATTCCCGATACTCACAAAGAAAAGGGGAAGTGACTTGGACAAAAAGGGAAGTGACTTGGACAAAAAGAAACGAAGTGACTTAAACAAATCTTGTTTGTCGATAGCCTCGGACCAATCAATCGAATATTGATTAATACGTAATCGATCGAACACTACTTGAAAATGGTTCTTCTGGTCAGAAATGAAATGTTCCTGGAAATTCTTGCTCCCATTGGACCATTTGTATCTGTATGCATCAGGATCCCGATTCATGGATCTCTCGGTTCGAGAAATAAGAGGATCAAACCATTTCTTCTGACTCTTTTTCAAATTCGATAAATATTGGTTGATCATATATTTCATTATAGTTATATGATTCAGAGTATCATTTCCGATTTGATCCCTTTGAATTTCATATTCGAAGTTGCGATCGGATCTATTCATTAAAAAGAATCGATTCGATACACTTCTTATGTACCCATAGGTGTTATATTGGATTTGCATCAGATTTCGGATCAATCTATATTGATTGACTGCCTCCATTATGTTGTTGCTAGCAAATACCGCCGTTTTTATTTTTGGATCTTCCAAATAATTCCCGCAGTAGATCCGGACCAATTTTTTTCTGATCCTTCGATAAAAAGATTCATTCTCTTCATAAAAAAGAGGAGGTAGAATCAATAAAGATTTCTTTTTCGATTCATCTCTGGAGTTGAATACCTTATTCAAGAATTTTTTTTGATCTAACCCGTAGGAATCAATAGAAAAGGCAAATCTCCTATGATACACCAGATCCGGCCCGGTTATTGATAGAGTGAATAGATCTGCCATTTCTTGAAATCTCTCTTCTGATTCAAAATCATGGTGTAACGTGTATCCCCCCTTGTTCCGGCCATGGAATAGATGAAATAAATAAAAAAATGGATTTTTGTTCAAGAATGAAATCTTATTGGAACTGTCCATATCCGGTGCATCCTTCGGAACCATATCAGATCCCGGATCTGATGAAATAGGATGAATTGAGACGGTATTTTGTAAATACGTAATTATCTTGAATATATCAACCATTTCTTTATTTTCCGATCGCCTGGAAAGAACAAAAGAAACATCCTGTTTTTTCTTCAAAAATTTCTGATCTCTAGTGGACCTCTCAGTAGGATTCGAACCCAGATGAAGTTCTGACCATCTGTCAGAGAAAAAAGAACGAATTGATCTTGTAGGATTCCCAAGAAATTCTGCGATTTCTTCCGGAAGCAGATGATTATTCATCTGCTTCTCACGTTCCGCGAATAGCCGGGACATTGAGGAAGATCCAAAAAGGCATTTCGGGAATCGATCTGATTCTATCTCTGTTCCTTCCGTTTGAAGAAAGGAAGGATCCCAAAGAATCGATCTTTCTTTTTGAATATTTGACAATGCATTCCGTACCTTGCTAAAAAACCGATCCTTGTTTACCAACCACACATTGTCTAACCAAATCAAATTCTCTCTCGATACGTTCCTCAAAAAATCCGATTCGTGCTGATTCTTTCCCCAACTAACGAAGAGATCTTGGTGGAATTGCCACATATGAAATTGAGCACAATTTTGCAAAGAAATATCCCACTTGTTTCTCGAGAAGAGATGGGAAACATGCTCAATATAATTTGATTGAATAGTTGCCTCAGCTCCTTGTTGTTTGAAGAACCCCCCCCCTTCAATTGGTCTTTTTTCACGAAAAGCAGACATGAGATAACAAATCAAGTCTTTCCCTAAGACTTCGAATAGCTGTCCCGAATTCAAGTTGAGTATGTTTCGCTTCTTCCTCGGAGAAAGACGATCAAACAATTCCCAATCATGGTCCTTGCGGATCATATCATCCGTATAGGATAAAAAAAGAAACTCCAGATATTTGCTATCTTTCTCTTTGAATGAGATCTCAATTCCAACTACGGTTTTATTAGATACCTTACAACTAGAATCCCTCTTTTTTCCGATCCGGTTCCTCCACCACCGCGAACCCCGGTTAGATTCAGGCATGATACACTTTTTATTTATTGGGAGAACCCAAGTACTCTCTTGCGAATCCATGAAACAACTCTCAGAAATATTTTTCCCTTTTGGAAGATACAGGGGCGAAACAATCAACCTATTGATATTGCAAGACCAAAAAGATTCTTCCAATGTCTCATTTCTGGGTCCAATGGAATTCATAGGTATAGGAAGAAGCCCCATCAAATAGAGATTTTTTCTTTCGACAATCTTTCGATTGTTAATACGAGATATAAGGACCGCTACTACAAGCAGTATTATACCTTTGATCGTGAAATATCGATTGCTTCTTGAACCCTGTGAATCACGTGAAAGTAGGATACTCCAAATTCGGGGGTCAAAGAGTTTCATAAAACGTTCTTGGTGGAAAAGAATGTGAGTGAAAGATCCCACTGAATCGAATTTGGTCCATGAATCTAAGAAATAGTGAGAATTCTTGATCTCTCTCAATATCTCTCTCAATTCGAAGATCCAGGATTTGAATTGATGTCCTCTCATTGATTCCTCCTAAAGATTTCATTTCAATTGGAATTTGGTTATTTACGATGTACGATGATCCCTGTTAAGCATCCATGGCTGAATGGTTAAAGCGCCCAACTCATAATTGGCAAATTCGTAGGTTCAATTCCTGCTGGATGCACGCCAATGGGAACGTTCAATAAGTCTATTAGAATTGGCTCTGTATCAATGGAATCTCATCATCCATACATACCGAATTGGTATGGTATATTCATACCATAACATATGAACAGTAAGAACTAGAATTCTTATTGATACTGGAACTCATAGGGAAGAAAATGGATTTATGGATGGAATCAAATATGCAGTATTTACAGAAAAAAGTATTCGGTTATTGGGGAACAATCAATATACTTCTAATGTCGAATCAGGATCAACTAGGACAGAAATAAAGCATTGGGTCGAACTCTTCTTTGGCGTCAAGGTAATAGCTATAAATAGTCATCGAGTCCCGGGAAAGGGTAGAAGAATGGGACCTATTATGGGACATACAATGCATTACAAACGTATGATCATTACGCTTCAACCAGGTTATTCTATTCCACCTCTTATAGAGAAAAGAACTTAAAGCAAAATACTTAATAACACGGCGATACATTTATACAAAACTTCTACCCCGAGCACACGCAATGGAGCCATAGACAGTCAAGTAAAATCCAATCCACGAAATAATTTGATCCATGGACAGCGTCGTTGTAGTAAAGGTCGTAATGCCAGAGGAATCATTACCGCAGGGCATAGAGGGGGAGGTCATAAGCGTCTATACCGTAAAATAGATTTTCGACGGAATGATAAAGACATATCTGGTAGAATCGTAACCATAGAATACGACCCTAATCGAAATGCACACATTTGTCTCATACACTATGGGGATGGTGAGAAGAGATATATTTTACATCCCAGAGGGGCTATAATTGGAGATACCATTGTTTCTGGTACAGAAGTTCCTATATCAATGGGAAATGCCCTACCTTTGAGTGCGGTTTGAACTATTGATTTACGTAATTGGAAGTAACCAATTAGGTTTACGACAAAACCTAGAAATCGATCACTGATCCAATTTGAGTACCTCTACGGGAGAAACCTCAGCAGAAAACTGTTGAGTAACGGCAGCAAGTGATTGAGTTCAGTAGTTCCTCATAGAAAATTATTGACTCTAGAGATATGGTAATATGGAGAAGACAAAAAAAAAATTGTTTGAAGCACGCACAGAACCGGAGAGCGCCCCTTGTTTCAAAGAGAGGAGGCCGGGTTATTCACATTTAATTTGATGGTCAGAGGCGAATTAAAAGCTAAGCAGTGGTAATTATAAAGATCCCCCGGGGAAAAATAGAGATGTCTCCTACGTTACCCGTAATATGTGGAATGGAAGTATTGACGTAATTTCATAGAGTCATTCGGTCTGAATGCTACATGAAGAACATAAGCCAGATGACGGAACGGGGAGACCTAGGATGTAGAAGATCATAACATGAGTGATTCGGCAGATTTGGATTCCTATATATCCACTCATGTGATACTTCATCATACGATTCATATAAGATCCATCTGTCTAGATATCATCATATACATCTAGAAAGCCGTATGCTTTGGAAGAAGCTTGTACAGTTTGGGAAGGGGTTTTTATTGATAAAAAAGAAGAATCTACTTCAACCGATATGCCCTTAGGCACGGCCATACATAACATAGAAATCACACTTGGAAAGGGTGGACAATTAGCTAGAGCGGCAGGTGCTGTAGCGAAACTGATTGCAAAAGAGGGTAAATCGGCCACATTAAGATTACCATCTGGGGAGGTCCGTTTGATATCCAAAAACTGCTTAGCAACAGTCGGACAAGTGGGTAATGTTGGGGTGAACCAAAAAAGTTTGGGTAGAGCCGGATCTAAGCGTTGGCTAGGTAAGCGTCCTGTAGTAAGAGGAGTAGTTATGAACCCTGTAGACCATCCCCATGGGGGCGGTGAAGGGAGAGCTCCGATTGGTAGAAAAAAACCCACAACTCCTTGGGGTTATCCTGCGCTTGGAAGAAGAAGTAGGAAAAGGAAAAAATATAGTGATAGTTTTATTCTTCGTCGCCGTAAATAAATAAGAATATAGAAAACTGAATTTTTAGAATTTGAAATAATGTGATGGGCGAACGACGGGAATTGAACCCGCGCGTGGTGGATTCACAATCCACTGCCTTGATCCACTTGGCTACATCCGCCCCTTATCTAGCTAAAGGATTTTAGCTTTTTTCTTTTTCCATTCATCATTATTGTATTTATTCTTACCTTCATACTTAGATCGATATATTGGGCATAGAATGCCAATTTTAAAAATGTAATGTAATAAAGGAGTAATCCCCTGTGACACGTTCAATAAAAAAAAATCCTTTTGTAGCTAATCATTTATCGGCAAAAATTGAAAAACTAAACATAAGGGAGGAGAAAGAAATAATAGTAACTTGGTCTAGGGCATCTACCATTATACCCACAATGATTGGCCATACAATTGCTATTCATAATGGAAAGGGGCATTTACCTATTTATATAACAGATCGTATGGTGGGTCATAAATTGGGAGAATTCGTGCCTACTCTAACTTTCGCAAGACATGCAAAAACCGATAATAAATCTCGTCGTTAATTTTTTTCATTTTTTTTTAATTAAAATTTATAAAAAATAATTAATAAGATAAGATTTTAATTAAATAAAAAAATATAAGATTTTAATTATATAAGTAAAATGAGGCAGTTTTTATTCATTTAGTGGGGATAACCTTATGATAAATAGAAAGAACTCGCGTTGGAGTACAGAAATTAAAGCTTTAGCTCAACATAAACATATATGTATGTCGGTTTTCAAAGCACGAAGAGTAATTGATCAGATTCGTGGACGCTCCTATGAAGAAGCACTTATGATACTAGAACTTATGCCTTATCGAGCATCTTATCCCATTTTGAAATTAGTTTTTTCCGCGGCAGCAAATGCTAGTAATAACATGGGCTTAAACAAAGCTTATTTATTTATTAGTAAAGCTGAAGTTAACGCAGGTACTATTGTGAAAAAATTAAGACCCCGGGCTCGAGGACATAGTTATCCGATAAAAAGACCTACTTGTCATATAACAATTATATTGAGGGATAAAACTAAATTATTTAAAGATGAATCTTAACTTTCGATTCATCTTTCGAAAAATATATATGGAAAGATAATCTAATAGAAAAATATGGGACAAAAAATAAATCCACTTGGTTTCAGACTTGGTACAACCCAAAGTCATCATTCCTTTTGGTTCGCACAACCACAAAATTATTCCGCGGGTATACAGGAAGATGAAAAAATACGGAATTGTATCAAGGATTATGTACAAAAAAATAAGAGAACGTCCTCAGGTTTCGAAGGAATAGCACGTATACAAATAAAAAAAAGAATCGATTTGATCCAAGTCATAATCCATATTGGATTCTCTAATTTATTAATAGAGGGCCGAATACGAGGAATCGAAGAATTACAGATGAATGTACAAAAGGAGTTTCATTCTATGAACCGTAGACTCAACATTGCTATAACAAGAGTTGAAAAACCTTATAGACAACCCAATATTCTTGCGGAATATATAGCTTTACAATTAAAAAATAGAGTTTCATTTCGAAAAGCAATGAAAAAAGCTATTGAATTAACTGAACAAACAGATACAAAAGGAATTCAAGTACAAATTGCCGGGCGTATCGATGGAAAAGAAATTGCACGCGTCGAATGGATCAGAGAGGGTAGGGTTCCTCTACAAACAATTCGTGCTAAAATTGATCATTGTTCCTATACAACTCGAACTATCTATGGAGTATTAGGCATAAAAATTTGGATATTTGTAGATGAGAAATAATGGACCTTTATTTGTCTTGCGGTTCTGTCCAGTGATAGAACAAAAAAAAAGAAAAAAATGACAAATTTGATTTTTTATTCCATTAAATCAAACAAAACTGAGCAATTCAAATTCTATAAGGTTGAATAAAAATTAGATTGATCATTTAAGAGAATTGCTATGCTTAGTGTGTGACTCGTTAGTTTTTTTGTTAGTTTATAGTATAGTTGGAATTCAAAAAATTTGACCGACCCTCACTATGAGCTTACTAACTATATAAACTAATAACCAACTTATGGCTTCGTTTCATATTGTCGAGATTCCAAGAAACAGTCACTATATGACTAGATCGATCATATAGTTGTAGCAACTGAAATTTTTTCATAAAAATTTGAAATCTTATTATAAGTTATAAGTTGCGAAACAAAAATAAAGGGATGTGGATAAATGGAAGGATGATAGAAAGAAAGAACACAAAGTATCAATAATATATGATTCCAATATGTATGGTTTATGAATTATCTCACAAAAGGCAATGTGATAAAGCATCAATACTGAATATAATATCAATAATTAAAGATAACGAGCCTCGGGTTAATATAAACTAAGAAAATTAACTCAGGAACGAATTTTGTTGGGGTTCCATTGCGGAGTTCGGGCCTAACCATTAACGAAGAGGCTATGGGAACGACAGAACCCATGATTGCATAGGATTTCATGAAAACAAACGAATCCTAATGATTCATTCGGTGGGATGGCGGAACGAACCAAGAACAAATTGATTTATTCTAAAAGTAACAAGGTCTTGACCCTACGAATGTAGCACGAAAGAGTCAATATTCGCCCGCGAAACCCTTAGTTTTTAGTTATTGATCTACATTTTGTTTTAGCGCGATTCGATACAAAATAAATAATGTTGATCTGGTATATAAAGCTTACTCTTAACTATATAACATAACAATACTAAACTATCCTAGAATAACAAAATCAAATAATATAACAAAACAAAATAACATAATAAATTCCATTACATTACTAAGTGTATTGTGTATCATTGTATTAATATTAAATATATGTGTATCCGTAGTAATATTAATGAATCATTTCATTCGCGAGGAGCCGGATGAAAAGAAACTCTCATGTCCGGTTCTGCAGTAGAGATGTAATTTAATTAAGAAAGAACCATCAACTATAACCCCAAAAGAACAAAATTTCGTAAACAACATAGAGGAAGAATGAAAGGAATATCTTGTCGAGGCAATCGTATTTGTTTCGGCGGATACGCTCTTCAAGCACTTGAACCCGCTTGGATCACGGCTAGACAGATGGAAGCAGGACGAAGAGCAATGACACGATATGCGCGTCGTGGCGGAAAAATATGGGTACGTATATTTCCCGACAAACCTGTTACAGTAAGACCCGCAGAAACACGTATGGGTTCGGGGAAGGGGGCCCCCGAATATTGGGTATCCGTTGTTAAACCGGGTCGAATACTTTATGAAATGGGCGGAGTATCAGAAACTGTAGCCAGAGCAGCTATTAAAATAGCTGCGTGCAAGATGCCTATACGAACTCAATTCGTTATTGAGGGATAGGGATGCAGAAATTAAAAGATAAGGTGATGATGAAAAATAGAAGTTTATTTTTTTATAGACAGACAATATTTCTTTTTATTTCTTTTTTATCCTTTGCAGCAAAATAACAGATTAAAATAAAAATGATATGATTCAACCTCAGACCCTTTTGAATGTAGCGGATAATAGTGGAGCTCGAAAATTGATGTGTATTCGAGTCCTAGGAGCTGGTAACCAACGATATGCTCATATTGGTGACGTTGTTGTTGCCGTAATCAAAGAAGCAGTACCAAATATGCCTCTAGAAAGATCAGAAGTTATTAGGGCTGTAATTGTGCGTACATGTAAAGAACTCAAACGTTACAACGGCATGATAATACGATATGATGACAATGCCGCAGTTGTTATTGATCAAGAAGGAAATCCAAAAGGAACTCGAGTTTTTGGTGCGATCGCTCGGGAATTGAGACAGTTGAATTTTACTAAAATAGTTTCATTAGCTCCCGAGGTATTATAAATACTAGTAGTATATTAAATAAACTTATGATATAGCGGGGTATTTGGAATGGGTCAAGTCAATTAGTAGATTGTGTATCACGCATATACTTTTAATTAATTTAATTAATATAAATAAATTTATTTATTATTTATTAAAATAATAAATAAACATGTTGATTATATAAAAATTAGGGGGTACCAATAATTATAGTTCGCCATGGGTAAGGATACTATTGCCGATATAATAACTTCTATAAGAAATGCTGACATGGATAAAAAAAGAACGGTTCGAATAGCATCTACTAATATTACCGAAAACATTGTAAAAATACTTCTACGAGAGGGTTTTATCGAAAACGTTCGTAAACATCAGGAAAGTAACAAATGTTTCTTGGTTTTAACCCTACGACATAGACGGAATCGAAAGGGAATATATAGAACTATTTTAAAACGTATCAGCCGACCCGGTCTACGAATCTATTCCAACTATCAACAAATTCCTAAGATTTTAGGTGGAATGGGAATTGTAATTCTTTCGACTTCTCGAGGTATAATGACAGATCGAGAAGCTCGACTAGAAAAAATCGGGGGAGAAATTTTGTGTTATATATGGTGATCTTACACCCCTTCCTCCTGTTATCTTAATTTTATCTCTAACTTCCCTTTTGGAAAAAGAGAGTAAAAATCAATTATATAACCCTTTCTCCATTAGTTGATACTTCAAGAGGCTTACCTCGAATAAAAGACTAAAATTAATTCATAAAAATAAAAGTTTAATTACTGAATCGCTTCCCAACGGTATGTTCCGGGTCCTTTTACTTTTAGATAATGAGGATCTAATTCTAGGTTATGTTTCAGGGAGGATACGGCACAGTTTTATATAGATACTACCATGAGATAGAGTCAAAATTGAAATAAGTGGTTATGATTCAACCAGGGGACGTAGAATTTATAGAATTCACAAATTCGAACTATTGGGTGATTTTTTAAACATTCCTTTCATAGGGATACAATTTTAAGTTAAAAAAATCAAGAAACTTATTTTTTCAAGGAGTAGATTAAGAATTAAGATAAGGAATGAGAAATATGAAAATAAGGGCTTCTGTTCGTAAAATTTGTGAAAAATGTCGACTTATCCGTAGGCGTGGACGGATTATAGTGATTTGTTCCAATCCGAGACATAAACAGAGACAAGGGTAATCTTTCTAAACTAAATAAAGAATTTTCTAAAAGAAAAAGAAGGACCCGTGTAAAAGAATCTGTTTTAACATGAAATGGATATCTCCGTATCTTTCCGTATATTTCTGACTCATATTTATGAGATGATAAAATATGACAAAACCTATACCAAGAATTGGTTCGCGTAAGAATGGGCGTATTGGTTCACGCAAGAATGGACGTAGAATACCAAAAGGTGTTATTCATGTTCAAGCAAGTTTCAACAATACCATTGTAACTGTTACAGATGTACGAGGACGAGTAGTTTCTTGGGCCTCCGCGGGTACTTCTGGATTCAAAGGCACAAAACGAGGGACACCCTATGCTGCTCAAGCGGCAGCTATAAATGCTATTCGTACGGTGGTTGATCAGGGCATGCAACGAGCAGAAGTTATGATAAAAGGCCCCGGTCTCGGAAGAGATGCAGCATTACGAGCCATCCGTAGAAGTGGTCTACTATTAAGTTTCGTGCGCGATGTAACACCTATGCCACATAATGGATGTCGACCCCCTAAAAAAAGACGTGTGTAGAAATAAGAATTAAATGGATTTCAAGAGAAATAAATGATTCAATGATCTGATTAAATAACAATATTTAGTATGGTTCGAGAGGGAGTAGGAGGGTCCACTCGAACATTACAGTGGAAGTGTGTTGAATCAAAAATAGATAGTAAGCGTCTTTATTATGGTCGTTTCATTCTGTCCCCGCTTATGAAAGGTCAAGCCGATACCATAGGTATTGCCATGCGAAGGGCTTTACTTGGAGAAATAGAAGGAACATGTATCACACGCGCAAAATCTGAGAAGGTACCACATGAATATTTTACAATAGTAGGTATTAAAGAATCAGTCCACGAAATATTAATAAATTTGAAAGAAATTGTATTGAGAAGTACTCTATATGGAGTTAGAGACGCATCTATTTGCGTCAGAGGTCCTAGACACGTAACTGCTCAAGATATCATCTCACCACCTTCTGTGGAAATAGTGGACACGACACAGCATATAGCTAACCTGACGGAACCAATTGATTTGTGTATTGAATTACAAATCAATAGGGATCGCGGATATCGTATGAAACCCACAAATAACTCTCAAGATGGAAGTTACCCTATAGATGCCATATTTATGCCTATTCGAAATGCAAATCATAGTATTCATTCTTATGGGGATGGAAATGAAAAACAAGAGATACTTTTTCTAGAAATATGGACAAACGGGAGTTTAACTCCTAAGGAAGCACTTTATGAAGCTTCTCGTAATTTGATTGATTTATTTATTCCTTTTCTACATGCGGAGGAAGAGGGCATTAATTTCACGGAAAATAAAAACAGGTTTACTCTATCCCCTTTTACCTTTCAAGATAGATTAACTAATTTAAAGAAAAACAAAAAAATAATTCCATTGAAATTTATTTTTATTGACCAGTTAGAATTGCCTTCCAGGACCTATAATTGTCTCAAAAGATCCAATATACATACATTATTGGACCTTTTGAGTAATAGTAATAGTCAAGAAGACCTTATGAGAATTGAATATTTTCGCATAGAAGATGTAAAACAGATATTGGACACCCTACCAGAAGCATTTCACAATTGATTTACTTAATAAAAAATTTTCATTTTAAATCCATTCTATAATAATAATAAATATAAATGATTTATTATTATTATAGAATGGATTTAGTTTTTAATCTTCAGCACGATCCATACTCAGCTCAAAATGGAATATAATCAAATTAATGTATCTAAAGTCTCGCTTCAAAGTAAATTGTCCTTAGATACTTAATACTTATGTACGGTATTTCAAAGTTTAATTGATTTGAATTTGAAAAAGACCTAAAGTGAGGGATTTATCAATAGGTAATGTTGCTCCAATACCTAACCAAAGAGCTACTGCGGTACCGATAAAAAAGACTGTTGTAGCTACTGGACGACGAAATGGATTTTGGAATTTATTAACATTCTCCAAAAAGGGTACTGTCAATAATCCTGTTGGTACTGAAACCATTAAAAGAACACCCAATAACTTATTGGGTACTGTACGGAGTATTTGAAATACGGGAAAGAAGTACCATTCAGGTAATATTTCCAAAGGAGTCGCAAATGGATCCGCCGGTTCACCAATCATTGACGGTTCTAGAACCGCTAAGCCCACGTTACACGCAATAGTACCTAGAATTACTACCGGAAAAATATATAAAAGATCATTGGGCCATGCGGGTTCTCCATAATAATTATGCCCCATCCCTTTCGCCAATTTAGCTCTTAATACAGGATCATTCAAATCAGGTTTTTTTGTTATTGGGATAGGTGAATTCGTAATTCTTATGGATCCATCCCCCGAAGGAACCGGACATGATAATTTTTAATCATCCGGCTCGAGCAAGAATCAAAGGAATAATAGAAATAGATCCGTATCAAATCTATATTTCATGCATATCCGTGCTATATATTAATATATAATAACTCGATGTAAGATAAGAAATGCCCGATTCAATTTTCCGAAGTTGCAATTATTCATTGAAAAGAATTAAGTTCTTACAGATAAATGCTCAATATCCAAGTAGGCTTACAAATTTGATCATGATCAAGTGCTTTTTGGATTGTCTCATGTCTTTTGATTGTTATTTATCCCCGTAACATTTCGATTTTATTACATACAAACAAAGTATTTACTTGTTACTAATAAAGTCTAGCCTCTGTTCTTCCTTAGATCCCTTATTTCACTCCGATAGTATCATAGATCTGGATCAATGCATAGGAAATGAATGCATTTCTATACTATGAAATAAAATTAAAATAAGTAAGTGGAATAGATACAACATTAGGTCGTGCCACATTGTTTATTCTATGGGATCTTGCGGAGCCTACTCATACATGACATGATTCGGGTATGATCATAGAAAAAATTCTCCTCAAGTGAACCGGCATATCCCTACTATGTAGGGGGACTTACGTGGTGGTTGGATGCGGAGACACATTTTATTTGGTTGTAAATTCCAACGTGGCAGATCAAATCATATATCTGCATGGCCCAATCAATAGTTCAAGTCACACACTCCCATAATCCATCTTCTCTTCAGAGAATCCACTTCAACTATTGGTATCAAATAAGAAATACAATACTTCAGAGTTGAAGAGAGGTATCCAACCAAATAACATGTCTTATTTTTCAATAATCCATATTTGTAGCAATGAAATACAAAACTATTTTTTCTTCCTCCCCGAAATGATATATAATCAATTACAAATATATATATGATATATTTTCTCTATAAAGGACCTGAAATACCTTGCTTACGTATCATTGGGAAGTGCATTAACATAAATACGGCAGTAAGAAGAGGCAATACAAAAGTGTGTAAACTATAAAAACGGGTCAAAGTGGATTGGCCCACACTAGCACTTCCGCGTAATAGCTCTACCAAAGGTAATCCTATTACGGGAATCGCTTCAGGTACGCCTGTCACAATTTTGACTGCCCAATAACCAATTTGGTCCCGAGGTAAAGAATAACCAGTTACACCAAAAGACGCAGTCAATACGGCCAGAATCACACCTGTAACCCAAGTTAATTCACGAGGTTTTTTAAATCCCCCTGTGAGATACACACGAAATACGTGCAAGATCATCATTAGAACCATCATACTTGCTGACCATCGATGAACTGATCGGATTAACCAACCAAAGTTAGCCTCAGTCATTATGTATTGAACAGAGGAAAAAGCCTCTGTAACGGTTGGACGATAGTAAAAAGTCATAGCAAAACCTGTGGCTACTTGTACTAAAAAACAAGTAAGTGTGATCCCCCCTAGACAATAAAAAATGTTGACATGAGGAGGAACATATTTACTAGTTATATCATCTGCAATCGCCTGAATCTCGAGACGTTCTTCGAACCAATCATATACTTTATTGGGATAGGTAACCAAAAAATAGACCCCCCCTGAGAACCGTATATGAGAATTTAACCTCGTACGGCTCAAGCAGAAACAACACAAATCAAATACGGATTTTAACGGATATGTAATAGAAAGTTCAAATTCAAATTAGCCACTTGATTCAATTTGCCCCAAAAATACCAAATAACAAAAATCCGGAATCTCTTCTTTGTGATGATAATGCCAAAAATATCAAGTTGGCTCCCTCGTTCGTCTTTTTATTTATGTTAATTGTTAAAATAAAGGCCTCTTGAATCTTCTCTTTCCTATTATTTTTGATTTGTTCTTTTTTGTGTAATAATACAGATTGACTCTTGTTTTACTAGTTATTGATAGGAATTCCCTTGTTGAGACCCTGTCAATCAATTGACACCTCAGATTCATACTAGAACCACGATGATTTAATAAAGCCCACGCTAAACGCAAAGGTTCTGTGAGTTAAGAACCATTTGATCATCACTTCTCCAATTTCAATGAATGGATGTTATTAATAATTCAAAAAATATAAAGAAATGGGTGTCCGTTGACCAAATTTAGTCTGAAGGAAGAAAAAGCGTTTAATTTATAAAATACCTATTTGCATTTTTTTTTTTTTTTAGTCCGGTCGCGAGGTCTGACTAAATAGTAAGTATGAATCATAGTTCAAATATTTCTTTTCTTGATCTATTCTACAATATTCATATTCCGTGCTCCAGATACTAGAATAAATATCCGACGAGGTAGAATCATCTTGATAGAGATGACAGACTATTCTCTGTATTATCAATAGGATCAATTATAACAAGTCACACACTCATATTCCGGAAATACCGAAACAAAAAAATTCCACGGTCGAACTACCAGAATGAGAAATCTGAGTCTTAAGTGCGTTTTTATTTTTTTATTGAAAAACTAGAACTAGGACTTTATAGTCCTCAGGAACCTAATTCATTGAAATTCCATCCAATAAAACGGATGAATTATAAATTTCCAAAATGATAGATAGAAATATCGCAAACAGAGCCATTGCGACCCCCATAAGTGGTGTAGTCCCCCAGCCCGGAGCTACTTTACCATATTCCGAATTCAATGGTTTCAATAAACTTCCTATATTAGTTTGTCTTGGCCTAGATTTAGAACTATCCTCAACGGTTTGTGTAGCCATAAATCTTATTTAATGATTGGTTAAGATCTGTTGACTTTGTATACCATTTGGTTGTAGTTGTAAATAAACGATCTTATCGTAGATCCATTGTGATCCTTAAATTATCTAGAAATGGAAACAGCAACCCTAGTCGCCATCTTCATATCTGGTTTACTTGTAAGCTTTACTGGGTACGCCTTATATACCGCTTTTGGGCAACCCTCTCAACAATTAAGAGATCCATTCGAAGAACACGGGGACTAATTGAAGTAATGAGCCTACCAATGGTAGGCTCGTTACTTCAAATTAAGATGATCAAAAATTATTTTTTAGTCGGAACCTTAGGTGGTTCTCGAAAAAAGATAGCGAAAAAAATTATTCCTAAAGTCGAGACTAAGAGAAATGTATAAACCAATGCTTCCATAGATTTGATCGTGGTTTACAATTATAGCTTCCACACCTATTCATTTTGGATCATTTACTATAGTAAAGAAAGGGAAAGAATTAAAGATGGCGATTCAATCAAGTCACGATTTTTCTGGTACCTTATGTCATCAAATAAAATAAAGTGGAGACGAAAGATACCAGAGTAATATTCTATCAGACTACTTGTCTTCTTGTAGTTGGATCTCCAAGTTTTTGGAATGCTCCAAATTCTACTTGAGAATCCAAATCTGGATCAATACCAGCAAAAACATCTCTGAACAAGGTTCTAGCGCCATGCCAAATGTGTCCGAAAAAGAAGAGCAAAGCAAATGTAGCATGCCCAAAAGTGAACCAACCCCTTGGACTGCTCCGAAAAACACCATCGGATTTCAAAGTAGCTCGGTCTAATTCAAAAATTTCACCTAATTGGGCGCGTCTAGCATATTTTTTCACAGTAGCAGGATCACTATAACTGACTCCATTGAGTTCGCCACCATAGAACTCGACAGTTACACCTACTTGTTCGACACTATACTTGGATTCTGCCCTTCTAAAAGGAACATCGGCTCTCACAATTCCGTCTCCGTCTACCAAAACTACGGGGAATGTTTCAAAAAAAGTGGGCATACGACGTACAAAAAGCTCACGGCCTTCTTTATCTCTAAAGATGGGGTGTCCTAACCATCCAACAGCTATTCCATCCCCGCTGTCCATTGAGCCGGCTCTGAATAATCCCCCTTTTGCCGGATTATTACCAATGTAATCATAAAAAGCTAATTTTTCGGGGATTTTAGACCAAGCTTCCGAAAAACTCAGATTTTCAGCTAGTCCTGTGCCAACTCTTCGATAGATTTCTTGCTGGAAGTATCCCTGATCCCACTGATAACGAGTGGGGCCAAATAATTCGATTGGGGTAGTTGCTGAACCATACCACATAGTTCCAGCAACTACGAAAGCTGCGAAAAAAACAGCAGCGATACTGCTGGAAAGTACAGTTTCAATATTGCCCATACGTAATCCTTTGTATAGACGTTGAGGCGGACGGACACTAAGATGAAATAAACCCGCTAATATGCCCAATGTACCCGCTGCAATATGATGAGAGGCTATTCCTCCCGAAACAAACGGATCAAAACCTTCTGCGCCCCACGCTGGATTTACAGATTGTACTTTTCCAGTTAGCCCATAAGGATCGGACACCCATATTCCAGGACCATACAAGCCTGTTACATGAAATGCGCCAAAGCCAAAGCAAGCCAACCCTGAGAGAAATAAATGAATTCCAAAGATCTTGGGCAAATCCAAAGAAGGTTTTCCGGTACGTTCATCAGAGAATATTTCTAGATCCCAATACACCCAATGCCAGATAGCTGCCAAGAAGCACAAGCCAGAAAACACAATATGTGCCCCTGCCACACCTTCGTAACTCCAAATACCCGGATTCGGTATAGTTCCTCCTGAAATATTCCACCCACCCCATGAATTGGTTATTCCTAAACGAGTCATAAAGGGTATAACGAACATACCCTGTCTCCACATTGGATCAAGAACCGGGTCAGAAGGATCAAAAACTGATAATTCGTATAGAGCCATCGAGCCGGCCCAACCAGAAACTAGAGCTGTATGCATTATATGGACAGAAAGCAACCGACCGGGATCATTCAATACGACAGTATGAACACGATACCAAGGTAAACCCATGGAAATACCCCTTTTTTATCAAATATCAAAGAAAAATGGACACTCTGTAACTTTATCGCATTGAAAAGACTATACTATGTTATGTACCTAACCTTTTCAGTAGATTTTGTCTAAGAAAAGGTTAAGATTTATTTCGTTCCATTGAAAATAACGGAACAATTTTGTTCGTAAGAACAAAGAGAAGCAGATCTATTCTATACTCGATAAGTACCAATACGCAATGGGGGTTGGGCCCCCCTTTTTTTTGTAGAATGAATGCGTAGATACTTGTTTATCATTCAAATGATCGACCCGCTCGTGAAAATTCTTTATTCATTCTGTCTTCTTCCGGAAATCTTCACCCAATCCATGTATCCAATTTATGTTTAAAATAGAATAAACAGAAAAAAATGAAGACAATAAATTCATTGGTACGTTTCCATATTAAAGTGAAGTATAGTACTTAACTTTTTTCTTTAATTTAATGCCCGTTGGTGTTCCAAAAGTACCTTTTCGGAATCCTGGAGAGGAAGACGCAGTTTGGGTTGACGTATAGTGCGGCTTGTCAGATATATTAGGTCATATGGGGTTTACCCGTTGTCTCCACCGATCGGGATATCCTCCGTTTCGCCCAAGAAATATTGATTGAACCATCAATTATTCGGAGCGTGAAGTGCACTTAGATCCATTTATATTGGGGATCAATATTATTAAGAATTTATGGTTAACTTGTAACGATAAAATAAAGTATCCAGGCTCCGTTCATAAAATATCAAATTGGTAATATATATGATTACTATTTGTATCATAAACATTCTTTATTTATATTTAATTTATGCTTTCTATATATTATTAGGAGTGATCTCAAATTGCCATTGAATGGCATGGAATAATAAGATGAATACATGGAATAATTTGAGGGAAAGCATGAAATGAAACATAAAAAAAAAAAAAAAAGAAGCGGTACTGAGATAATTTGCCCTATATGTGCAAATAGAATTTGGACAAATCTTTACCCGGAGTAGAACACGAACCTAAAAGAATTGAAAGGGCCCATTCAAGAACAAGAAAATGACATCGTGATTTGAATTTCGATGAAATAATACATCAATGAGAGGTTAGTTTAATAAGTTCAATAATTTTTTTTGATAAGGAAGAGAAAGGGAACCAAAACTCATGTTTTTGAAAAATCGAAGAAAAGCCCTTCTTTAGAAAAACAAAAACCTGTTACAAAAAATAAATAAAGACTGTAATTGATACATTGATTGATTTTTTTTTTTTCGCAATTTTTTGAACCGTATGCATCCAAAGGTGCACGTACGGTTCCTAAGGGATACAATTTTGTCCTAATCAACCGACTTCATCGAGAAAGATTACTTTTTTTAGGCCAAGAAGTTGATAGCGAGATCTCCAATCAACTTGTGGGTCTCATGGTATATCTCAGTATAGAAGATAATACTAGGGATTTTTATTTGTTTATAAACTCTCCCGGCGGATGGGTAATACCAGGAATAGCCATTTATGATACTATGCAATTTGTGCCACCCGATGTACATACAATATGCATGGGATTAGCTGCTTCAATGGGATCTTTCATTCTGGTTGGAGGAGAAATTACCAAACGTCTAGCATTCCCTCACGCTTGGCGCCAATGAGTTAAAAAAAAAAAAAAGACTATGCCTTCGCCATATCAAATATAAATAATCGAATTAGGAAAAATTAAGTAATAATAGCATGGCACTTTGAGTTCGATATGAACAAACCATTATTGTTTTTTATAACATGAGATTTTGTATCGAGATAGTAGTATGAAATGCGATTTTATCTTATGTGTCGGGAGGACATTTTAGCGTCACAAATCATTTTTTCCTTATTTGATCATATCAGAAAGACACTTTGGGATTGCCAAATCACAAACTAGATAAATATATAAATATCTAATATAAAGCAACAGAACCATCGTAGTATTTTTTTACTCTTATGAAAAGAAGGATGGCAAATGGATTATTCAACGATCTGGCTGGATCGGATAGATTCTATTTCTTCCCCTCTTCTCTGGAGGAGGGAGGGGGTTAGTAAATTCCATTGCAGAGCCGTATGCAATGCACAAAAGGTGCCTGTACGGTTGTTCAATTCTATTTTTTTCTTCTTTTTTTATCCCTTTAATTTAAATCCCATCATGCGAGATAGAAGAACCATTCATGATGTTATCTCAATATCATCAGGGTTATGATTCACCAACCTGCTAGTTCTTTTTATGAGGCACAGGCAGGAGAATTTATCCTGGAAGCGGAAGAACTGCTGAAACTTCGCGAAAACCTCACAAAAGTTTATGTACAAAGAACAGGCAACCCTTTGTGGGTTATATCCGAAGACATGGAAAGAGATGTTTTTATGTCGGCAACAGAAGCCCAAGCCCATGGCATTGTTGATCTTGTAGCGGTTGAAAATGAAAATACTTCGGATTTCGTATAAATCCATGATTCCGTTTTATTTTCAACCATAATTCGAATTTTACACGATTTGATATCTTATATTGAATCGAAATAATTAATAATCATCAATCAGGTTAAGATCGATCTAAACCAACCCATTTTATAATATAATTTTATATATCCGACATGCCAACTATTAAACAACTTATTAGAAACACAAGACAGCCAATAAAAAATGTCACGAAATCCCCCGCTCTTCGAGGATGTCCTCAGCGTCGAGGAACATGTACTAGGGTGTATGTGCGACTCGTTCAGATCATGAGCTCGAGCAAATGAGACAATTTTTCCAAATGATTAATACCAATGAATAGATAGAGTAAAAGAACACCATTTACTATCTAAAATGGGGATATATTATATACCCTTATTGTTTCTTGTATATTGTGTATGGAATTTATGGTTTTCATTGGTGCAAATCCAACCACCTCAATTTGAGATGAGAAGCAATTCTCCATTGGTAGCAAATGGTTATCCATTAAGCGGAGGAAATGGTATTATAAGGATAAGAAGCAAAACAAAAAGGTTATGCCCATATTCTTGAAAGAACGGACTAACAGGGTCAGCTACCTAGCCAACTTTCATAATTAAATGCCGTCACTGTATGGATAGCTCTTATTGTGAAAAGGCCTATTACTGTATAATTAATGGGTAGAGCCAAAGAATGTTAACTATACAAGTTAACAATACCATTTAATTAAATGAGAGATGAGGCTCCGGCGCATAGAGAGGGCCTCACCGTTTAAGAAGTAACCATAGAAACGAAGGAACCCACTATTTTTTTGTATAGTATTTGGTAGAATTTCTTAGTTCCAGGTGAACCAAATGTCTGGCCTGGAAAGAATAAAAATAAAAAATAGTGGTTGGGAAGGTCATAGTAGCAAAAGCCATTGGAATTTATATTTTATATATCGGAATAATCCGTTTTGTTATTAACCGACCGGGGGGACAAATAATGACTGAAAGAAGAGAATTCAATTAGTTATTCATTAAAGTTTAATTTGATTCAATGACCAGAGTTAAACGAGGGTATACAGCTCGGAGACGTCGAACAAAAATTCGTGTATTTGCATCAACAGGGGCTCATTCAAGACTTACACGAACAATTACTCAACATAAAATGAGAGCTTTGGTTTCCTCTCATCGAGATAGGGGCAGGCAAAAGATAAATTTTCGTCGTTTGTGGATCACTCGGATAAATGCAGTAACTCGCGAGAATAAAGTATTCCATAGTTATAGTCGATTAATACACAATCTATACAAGGGGCAATTGCTTCTTAATCGTAAAATACTTGCGCAAATAGCTATATCAAATAAGAATTGTATTTCCATGATTTCCAATAAAATCATAAAATAAAGGAAATTATAAAGTAATATACAGGAATGATTGAACAAGAATTCCCCGGAGAATGAACTCCGGGAAGTATAGAATAAACTAAATTGAGATAAAATTAAGATAAGAAAAGTAGTAGGAATGAACGAACATGCTTCAATAAAAAAATTGCTTATCCCCCTTTTTTTGTTTTTTATAAGACAAGAATTAAACCTGGATTCTGGGCCTTTTCGAGCAAAACATCCAATCTATTTGAGCTTGAATTCCAATTGGAGTTTTGAGTCAATTGAGGAATATGCCTATTTATTTCTGGCTCTAGGACCCGCAGTTCTAGGGATCGACTCGGTTCTCTCAAATTGTTTCTCATTATTAAGAAAAGGTAACGAAGATAAAATACGAGCTTGTTTTATAGCAATAGTAATTAATCGTTGTTGTTTCAAGGTCAATTTATTTACCCGTCTAGATAATATTTTTCCTTGTTCACTAATAAATCGACTAATTAAACTCATGTTTCTATAATCAATTCGATCCCCCGAGACAATTGGGGGCAAACGCCGACGAAAAGAAAGCTTGGATTTACGAAAAGGTTGCTTAGATTTATCCATGGTTTATTCCTTATTTCTAAAATTCTATTTCTTTATTAATTTCAGATCCGGCCGAAGTAGGGTTTTATTTGTATAATTTATTATTTTAATATAATTTGTATTATATTATGATTATGTTATATGTTCTTCCTCTTTCTGCTCTTTGAGTTGGAATGGAAAGATTGCACATATGTTATGTTCCGTTCGATCTATTTCTTTATTTCCCCATGAATCGTATGCCTGTGACAATAAAGACAAAATTTTCTCAATTCTAATCGACTGGGTGTATTGTGTCGATTCTTTTGAGTAATATATCTAGAAATACCCCGCGATTCTTTATTGACACCATTTCGGGCACAACAACAAGTACATTCCAAAATAACTATGACCCTTACATCTTTACCCTTGGCCATGAACCCCCTTTGGATCGACTTAACTTTTCTTTCTTTTTTCGATCTGAAAATAAAAAGAACAAAAAATTAATAGAAGTTACTAATTTGAAATTAATTTTCTAAAGATTTCATTGTAATTAATATTAATTAATTGAATTAATTAAGAGTAATAATTAAAATTAAATAGATTGAAGATATATATTTTTTTATTTAATTTTATTTAAATATCAATTATATATTATAATATTATATATAATTTTAAGTAATACAATTTTTTTCTAACTCTCAATTATTCCTAATACTAATTCATTTATGTATCTTCTTTACTATGTTATGATTTCGTGGAGCCTCTCCTAGACTGGACCCGCATTTCCATTTATGTTTTTCCAAATATAATTTTATTAGATCAACTTTTTGCTTGGGTTTAATACATTTTTTTTAATCACGTCACATAGAATTAAATCTCTAATTTATTTATTTTTTGCATATTAATAACTAGAATCAAAAAAAAGGAAATGACAAGGCGTCTGGGAATAAACGATTAATCTCTATCAATAGACCCGCTAAAGACCCAAACCATAGAGTACTTAGCACAGGTGCCGTGGAGAGATATGTTTTTATATCTCGCATTGAAAGTCCTCCTTTTTATTGTTTATTGTAAAACATAGACATAGATTATATATATGAGCAGATGTCGTAGTTCAAGATCATTTGTATTTATTTTTATGCAGAATTCCTAACTAAAATGGATATGTACAATGAACGAGCCAATGTTCTTGTCCTTAAAAACAAAAAGCCTGAGTGTTATCGATAAATATTAATTTTTTCATGCGTTAGGTTTCAGATGTATATAATATAA